AAACGGAGTCTTTGTCTAAAGAAATGCGTTGATAAAGGGCAGATGTATAGAACCTTTCAACGAGATAGTGCTTTTTCAACTCTCTCAAAATGGAATCTATTCCAAACATATATGCCATGGTTCCTTACTTCGACAGGGTACAAATATCTAAATTTTATATTTTTAGATACTTTTTCAGACTTATTGCCGATACTAAGTAGCAGTCAAAAGTTTGTATCCATTTTTCATAATATTATGTATGGATCAGATATATCATGGCGAGTTCGTCAGAAAAAATGGTGTCTTCCACAATGGAATCTGATAAGTGATATTTCGAGAAAGTGCGTACATAATCTTCTTCTGTTCGAAGAAATGATTCATCGAAATAATGAGTCACCATTGATATCGACACATCCGAGATCGCCAAATGTTCGGGAGTTCCTCTATTCAATCCTTTTCCTTCTTCTTTTTGCTGGATATCTCGTTTGTACACATCTTCTCTTTGTTTCCCGAGCCTCTACTGAGTTACAGACAGAGTTCGAAAAAGTCAAATCTTTGATGATTCCCTCATACATGATTGAGTTGCGAAAACTTCTGGATAGGTATCCTACATCTGAACTGAATTCTTTCTGGTTAAAGAATCTCTTTCTAGTTGCTCTAGAAGCAATACGGGGTTCTGTTTCTGGCGTCAACATGCTATTGGGTGGTGGTCCCGCTTATGGGGTCAAATCAATACGTTCTAAGAAGAAATATTGGAATCTTAATCTCATCGATCTCATAAGTATCATACCAAATCCCATCAATCGAATCACTTTTTCGAGAAATACGAGACATCTAAGTCATACAAGTAAAGAGATCTATTCATTGATAATAAAAATAAAAAACGTGAACGGTGATTGGATTGATGATAAAATAGAATCCTGGGTCGCGAACACTGATTCGATTGATGATGAAGAAAGAGAATTCTTGGTTCAGTTCTCCACCTTAACGACAGAAAAAAGGATTGATCAAATTCTATTGAGTATGACTCATAGTGATCCTTTATCTAGTGATCATTTATCAAAGAATGACTCTGGTTATCAAATGATTGAACAACCGGGAGCAGTTTACTTACGATACTTAGTTGACATTCATAAAAAATGTCTAATGAATTATGAGTTCAATACATCCTGTTTAGCAGAAAGACGGATATTCCTTGCTCATTATCAGACAATCACGTATTCACAAACCTCGTGTGGGGCTAATAGTTTTCATTTCCCATCTCATGGAAAATCCTTTTCGCTCCGCTTAGCCCTATCCCCCTCTAGGGGTATTTTAGTGATAGGTTCTATAGGAACTGGACGATCCTATTTGGTCAAATACCTAGCGACAAACTCCTATGTTCCTTTCATTACGGTATTTCTGAACAAGTTCCTGGATAACAAGCCTAAAGGTTTTCTTATTGATGATATCGATATTGATGCGAGTGACGCTATTGATGCGAGTGACGCTATTGATGCTAGTGACGATATCGATCGTGACCTTGATATTGATACGGAGCTGGGGCTGCTAACTCTGATGAATGCGGATATGATGCCGGAAAGAGACCGATTTTATATCACCCTTCAATTCGAATTAGCAAAAGCAATGTCTCCTTGCCTAATATGGATTCCAAACATTCATGATCTGGATGTGAATGAGTCGAATTACTTATCCCTCGGTCTATTAGTGAACTATCTCTCAGGGGATTGTGAAAGATGTTCCACTAGAAATATTCTTGTTATTGCTTCGACTCATATTCCCCAAAAAGTGGATCCCGCTCTAATAGCTCCGAATAAATTAAATACATGCATTAAGATACGAAGGCTTCTTATTCCACAACAACGAAAGCACTTTTTCACTCTTTCATATACTAGGGGATTTCACTTGGAAAAGAAAATGTTCCATACTAATAGATTCGGGTCCATAAGCATGGGTTCCAATGCACGAGATCTTGTAGCACTTACCAATGAGGCCCTATCGATTAGTATTACACAGAAGAAATCAATTATAGACACTAATACAATTAGATCCGCTCTTCATAGACAAACTTGGGATTTGCGATCCAAGGTAAGATCCGTTCAGGATCATGGGATCCTTTTCTATCAGATAGGAAGGGCTGTTGCACAAAATGTACTTCTAAGTAATTGCCCCATAGATCCTATATCTATCTATATTAAGAAGAAATCATGTAATGAAGGGGATTCTTATTTGTACAAATGGTACTTCGAACTTGGAACGAGCATGAAGAAATTAACGATACTTCTTTATCTTTTGAGTTGTTCTGCTGGATCGGTCGCTCAAGACCTTTGGTCTCTACCCCGACCTGATGAAAAAAATGGGATCACTTCTTATGGACTCGTTGAGAATGATTCTGATCTAATTCATGGCCTATTAGAAGTAGAAGGCACTCTGGTGGGATCCTCACCGACAGAAAAAGATTGCAGTCAGTTTGATAATGATCGAGTGACCTTGTTTCTTCGGCCCGAACCAAGGAATCCCT